AGCCTTGCGTGCCCGATCATGATATAGGTACAGCTGATGCTTCCAGCCAGAAAGGTGATGGTGCTAGAAAGATGGCAGTGAAGATCATGGATGAAGAGCTAGTCAAGCTGCATCCTGATGATATCCACGTACCAACTACTGGCACTGCTAGTGTTTTTGTGGATTCACCTACTTGCCTGGGCTCTCCCAGGAGCTTCCTTACATGGATCGAGTTCAAATGTATTAAATCTTCCCAAGCCTTTCACTTAAGAGTCCCGCATGGGCGGTATGGTTAAACTATTAGCTCTTCCGGTCACTCTTACAGAGCCTTATCCTTCATGTCTATCTTCCATGACAAGATGAATCTATTGCCTCCTCGCCCTACTTCCACTAGAAGTTATTCTGTATGGGACAAACGCCAGTCACGCTCGTCATTGTCCACCGCACCACTTCCGTCCGCAATCTGCGATTTGTTTATGCATGCGGAGGAGATGAATACCGGAAAGTGAAGGGTCTGAAAGAGAATACCATATTATTGGCGAAAGGGAGCCCTCCCGCCAGAACTAAGATATATGTATGATGAAGCAGTTCCGTGTCCAAGCCGCGCTGTCCTTTGCGTATTCATCACCGGCGTAGAAAGCCTAATAGGATTTTTAAGAGATAGCGGGAAAGGATGATTGAGGAATGGTTATGAAAGGCCATGACTATGGCTTCGAATATAAAGATCGATATGCGCGGCAGAAGAAGCAATGAGGATTGTCTTTTTGATATTTCCGTTTCAGAGGGCAAAAGGATAGTAAGTTATATGATAGCCGGAAGAGCGAATTGCAGATTGAGCCTGCTCCAGCCCCAGCTTCTATTCAACTGCGTGTTTGATGGCGCGGTTGTGTTGCTGCTGCGTAGTAGAAGGGGCCCAGGGTTGGGTTCTCTGGGGTTCAACAATGCTATAGAAAGAAGGGGGAAGAGCAGGGTAAAGGTTCAGGACGGTTACGGTATTTGTGGCGGGAATGCCCTATGCGGATGAGGAATTGCACAATGTGCTATCGAATCCGCTGTTACTGCTCGAGAAGGAACTGTTTGAAGGACAACTAATGCAAGCTGCGAGGGGAGAATTGGGCAACCGAATTTCACTGATTAGGCAAAAAAAGAAGAAAATGCCATTGAATCAATAGTAAGTAAGAAAGCTGGTTGTGGCACTTTCGGAATAGAATGCCCTCTTTCAAGGGAAAGGGATTCAGCAACTAGAGCAACAGTTTGATCCCCTTGGATTGAAGAACAAATGTCAGGGAGAGTCCCCTCAAGTCAATCTCTGATTAAGGGAAACCTTGAGAAGTACTTTCCCAATAGCTATCCTCATAGGAATGCCTGTTTGTATGGTGAAAATGGTCGAGATATCCGCAGCATTCTAAGTGAATGGAAAGTCTCTTGGGTGGTTCGAATCCACGTCGTGGTAAAGCCAGGCTTTTATCTATTCGTAGATGTCGGGGAATTGGGTACTTCCCTTGACGAGGGAAACTAACGGGTACCAATTCACCAATCTCTAGCTTTCCTGAGCAGAAGCTCTTCCGGCCTGATGCGTCGGTACATAATTGACCTGGGTTTCCGTTCGACTTACTTGGCGTTGAAGGAAGCTCATTTGGAGGTGTGAGGACATTTTTTTATGAACAATTTGCCTAAATGACCAGTTCAGTTAAAGAAGGACTTTAGTTACAACCAATTTTTTTTCTTAGCCCCACTCTCGAGTAATTGGCCCCAGTCTGCTTTAGCCCTCTGACTAGACTTTTTTATATTATGGGTTTGGAACATATTAGACAGGGGTTCTCGAGCTCGAGGATGCTGCTTCATCGCGCGGACTCGAGAACAATCGGCTAGAATTGCGAAATCATCCTAAACGAGCGCTAGTTCGGTCCACCCTTACCTGCCTCTTTAGGTTCCCTGGTTGCGAATCTAATCATAGAATGAAGGTCCGTTTGAAGAAGGGTTCGTGCTCTACCCTTCTGGAATTCCCTAAAACGTCGTTTCGGGCTCCCACTGGCGCTATTTAGCCCTTGAACCGCGACCCGCCCAAGTCCCCGAGGAGACTATTCGCGGCATTTTCTTTTCTGAGAACATAAAAGGTAGGAATTGATGGATTCCATAGTTTTATATTCTAGTTTCCGGTTATGTCTCCGAGCTGGATTCTTTTTATTTAAACCTAGACGGAACGCACCTCGCCTCGATGTTCGGTGTTCTCTGGACAAAAAGGATGTCGACCAGATAAGATATGGGCGTGCAGATGGGCCCGAGTCCAGATAGAAATGGTTGTGAGGGTTAGTTGAGGAATCTAAGTGATTAGTCATCCTACCCTTATTCCTATCTGTATCGTTTCCCTATGAGGAGCCGAAATCGAAAAGGATTCACTTTCGATGTCAACTTACTTCGAATATAGCACAGTGGTAAGCCTTCTATTTTACAGAGGTTTGTGCACGTTCGAATATGGTGGAGTTAGTTAGTTAAGGGTTCGTCGAGCGTATAAGCTATCGTTAGTCGTTGAATATCGAAGTTTCCGCTCATGTATGGGCTCCTTCAACTACCACCACGAATGCAACAATAGACCTTCAATGCGCGAGCTATGGGCAAGCTCGCAGGCCCGGTGCCGGTGTAAGTCGCGGAACTCATTCATATAACACCTTTCAACCCATGACTTGCTACTAAAAAGCACCCTGGACGTACTAAGATAGACCTACATACCAGTAGCCAGAAAGGCAGGTCGACTCAGGCTGTACTCATAAACGCGTTAGGAAGAATTCAAGGCTTCGCTGCTAATAGGAATAGCTTCACAAGCTTTTGTATTCTTTGCATAAGTAAGCATGCGTGCATGCTCATGCTAGAAATGCAATACCGGTCTCAGCCTTTCCACAAAAGAAAGAAATGACTCGCGCTACATGCACCTTCCGACCAAACAAGGCGCTGCTTCTTCTAACTAACTAATAGTGTTGAGATATCTTAAGTAACTTAGTGCAAAATAAAAAAAAAAAAAATGAAAAACTTATCTGAAATTAGATACGAGGCCAGACAAAGAAAGACCAATCTCGCTGTCAAAGTCAGACCGAGCAGTCTAAGATTGAATAACCTGCAAACCTCATAAACTAGAACTAGTAAGTTTTCTTGTCTCTTCATTATGAGAGAGATTCTTTTTCTTTTATCAGCTCGGAAGTCTATGCTATCTAGATATTCTCTTAGCCAATTCATATCATTTCCGGGAGAAGCATTCCACCGATTGAAGTGAAAAGGTATCACACAGGGGGGATTCGGGTAGATATAGATTTAACTATATAGGATAGCGATTTCACACGAAAGGCGGCCAAAGATGTAATAGGAAAAAATTCCTTTGGGAAAGATCAGCGTTACGATCTGGATTCTAATTTTTAAAAATCTTGACAACCAAATTAAACTTCTTCAAGAAGAAGAATCCTTGTGAACATCGCCTTGGGCAGAGCCCTTCTAGCATCGCTTATTCCGGAAAGCCTTCAAAGATCGGAGTGCTTCACTGGAAAATACTTTTTCTACTGCAGAGGAGATCCCGCATCTGAATCTGAGAAGGAGAGTCTCCCCCCTCGGGGTGGCTTACTCATTTCTCTTTTCATTCCTTCTCTCCTTATCTCTTTAGCCCAGTTCCAGGGAAATTCTTTATGAATAAATAAAATATCCAGTAGCAAAGCAATGAGAATACCTTGAGAAGAATTCATCCCTCCACTGTCTACTGGAAGGCGGTCGTGCCAGATTGAAGGTGCAGATGAAGAAGACGGTGCTCTTAGCTCGAAAGGTGGAAGTCACAAAAGAATCATAGCTCTATGGATTGTCTCTCGTCCCAGCCTCACCTTGCGAAATCTTATTTGTTATAATGCTTTCCTTATTCCTATACTTTCTCTACCCTTATAGATGCAGACGTTAAGACTCATGCCATGTTTGCTCCTTATTCCTTTCCTTAAGCAAAGAAGTCAAAGTCTTATTAATGCTAGAAGATAAAGGGCGCTGGCCCTCCTACCTGACTTCTGCCCAGAAAAGAAATGGCTTGTTCTCGTAGGGATAAAAACCACTAGAAGAAAGACTTAAAGGAAGGGAAGCTGCAGACTAAAGGTTTCACTTTTCATATTCTCGAAAGACATCCATATTCTCATCTGGGTTCCTTGCCTTTTCTATCTATCCTCAGCTCTGCCCTAGCTGCAATCTTAGCTTACTCACAGGAACTACCAGATAGCTGCTCCATCTAAACCATTATGACTCTTCTCTAACCCTACAGTTAACAAGGGGCTACATGCCTCATATCCAACTCCCAACTAGGAGAGGAAGTCCCGGGAACAAGAGCTACCATCTACTTTATTCTGTTATGTCCTTCTCATGATCGTAGACCACCATCCTAGCTAGAGGGATCAGAAATTGAAGTTCCGAGGAAAGAGAGGTTGAGTTTGAATAATTCTTAGATAGAAGTCGTTGTGATATAGCGTATATAAATATAGATGGATGACTGGACTTGGCTGCGCCCTAAGCCAAGCTGCACTACGTAGCCCCTCTAAAACCATTACACCTATCCCGTCCAAAACAACATATACCTCAACAGCAGAAGAAGGAAGTCATCCTCAATGCCCTTCATCTGATCATCTTCTTCTTCCCACATTGATGACACGAAAGAGAACCCTCACCTAATGAAATGACCTCACGCCAGCGCTACCCTTAAAAGGTTTTGACGGAGCTTAACCGCTCTTCCTGCGATTCTTCTTTTTTATTTTAATGAGAACAGCACGGAACTAGACTAAGGAAGTCATCTGCGGTGCCCCTTGCACTTTCTGCCCTCCTTTAGGTCCGGTTTCGGTCCATCTATATAAGATGCCTTTGCCACCGCCGTCCCATCCACCATAACCCAACTATCCACCACATCCCTACTATTCCGACGATTCCGATACCTTCGCCTTGTTCAGTGATGAAAATCCAAATGGGTGCCATATTATGTGAAGTCTTGGGGGTGCAATGAGGGCTTAATGGACATTGTAGTCTATGGAGGGAAGCTTATACTGCTTGTGTAAGTGATCAAGTGCATGGCGATCGTTTGTGGCTTTGTGCTATGGTATCAAGTAATGTGGATATAGGAAGATGATCAAGTTTAATCTAGGGGGAAGAATAAATTTTGGGTTTTTTAGCTTTATCTAGTGTACCGCCCTGCCATAGTCGCGAGAGAGCAGAGGTGAGCTGTTTGTACTTCAGTAAGAACTATCTTTCTACTTCGACAAGGGAAAATAAAAAGAAAGAGTAGGGATCCTAAATAACCTATCCCGCCTAAAAGAGGTCGTATTTCCTCTTACTCGTGTACGTTTTGGCCTATACCTATAGTAAGAAAATGAAAGGCTGAAGGCTTCCACTCTACCTATATCCTTCGGAAGCTACCGCTTCTAGAATGCAAGCTTATCCTTGACTTTCTTTTTAGAGCATACCGGTCTTTCAATCGCCTACTCTTTGGCCATTAGTAAGATAGGCTCCAGCTCGTTAAACGAGCCTCTGTTTCTCTTTAAGTAGGAATTCCCGATCTATACCAGAAGGGCAGATGAGTTCTTCTTTCTTTTATCACTTAGCAGCTTGCTCGTGTTTGCACACTATAAGGAAGAAGAAAGGTTTACAGATCCTTCTTGATCTGCACCTGGATCAGATAGGGAGATTTCCGCCCTTTCCTTCCCTGCTCGCGCTAAAGCAATTGTAGCGAGTAGGAGAAGAATGCCGACGACATTCCATGTGTGGAACTTTCGGAATAGAATAGGCTCAATGACTTTGCCTGCTTTCTTGCTTTGCTTGCCCCGCTCCCCTTAGAAGCGTTGGTTGAACCGCTGGACTCTATCTCCGTTGATTACTATTGGATTGAGCTATAGAAGCTATTTGACCTACGTGAACACTTCAGCTAGCAGTATTGAGAAATCAATACATTCTATTGACAAAGGCATGCTGTCATATTCGAAATAATAATAAACGTTCGTTCCCATCCTGATGCATTCTACACCTGATCTTTCGATCATTGCTACCAATAGATGATCTAGTAAGACAAAGCCTTGAACCGGGTAACCCGTCATGGGAAACCACCTTGGTAGCTTTACCCTCTCACAGAGCCGTCGGTATCCCTGATAGAAAGAATCAAACGTCGAATGGTCCGAATGAATGCTACATCAGGAGCTGAGTTGACTTCACTCCCGGTGACCTGCCGTCGTAACAGCACTGTGGGCGGAAGTGACTATGTGATCACGGCTTCCGACACAGCATTCATCCAGACAAGCCCATTGGCTTTTCGAGTAGAGAAAGGTGGAAAATCGTCTACTTTATAAATAAGGCTAAGGCTTTCCTCTTTGTGAGGAATTCCCTCCAGGTTGTCTGCTTTATCGGGGTCACTCTCACTCTAAGTCCGAGCGCAGGACATCTTATTCAAGAACCCCTTTTATAAGAGAATAGGTTTTGTACCCTAAAAGGTGGTTCCATCCTGCATACTATATAATATAGTCATTCATTGGTTCATCTCCAGGTTCTGCCTCTTAATTCCCTACCCAATGGGGAGGGGAGGGGACGGGACAGCATTCTTCTCTTCACCCAGGGCTTTCTTTCTAATGTGCCTATCTATTATTAAGTATTTTCCTATCCTCCAGGTACCCCCTTATACAGGCATTCCGCTATCCCGATTGTCTTACTGATTATCTTCCCGAAACAAGAAAAAATTTCTTTCACTACACTAAATAGGAAGTTACATTTGTAGCAGTCCAAGAATTGCCCTATCCCCGAGGTCACTCTCAAGAGTACGACCGGAGGCCCATCTTCTTACTTAACGAGTTTGTGTCGCATAATGTGCCCTTCTTCCGGAGAAAGGAAGATTTTTTTAACAATGGAATCATGACAACGTCTAGTTCCGCTTCTTGCTCTTTTGCAAGAATGTCTTTAGTAGACGGTCCAACCAACGATTTGAATGAAAAATCCCGGGACAGCTATACCGATGTGTCAACGTCAACGGTACTTCTCTGATCTGATCGAGAATCATTCTCCAACCTGCTTTTAGTCAGGAATCTCGTAATTCCTTTCCCAATCCTGTTCCCAGGGCAGCGCTCAGTAGCAACCTCTCTTTGCAACCGGGGTATTGCTTTCCTATGCACCCATTTCTCTTGCTCGATGGGATATTAAGAATAAGCTGCAGCCTCAGATGAGGAGATGGCCAAAGATCTATTATCTGTCCCGTTTCCTTTAGCAAGATCCCTCGTGCGAACCCCCCCTAGCCGTAAACCACCTTTTAATATAATCAACCTAGCTAGCGGGCCCTTCTTTCTAAGCTAATAATAAAGAAATTCTTTGCCGGTTGGAAAAAGCCAAAGAGGAAGAAGAGCCTTACCCGCCTTCCAGCCCAACCCTGTCTTCCTCTTCACGATTCGACCGATGCGAGATCGGGCACTGCAGCCTTTTCATACTTACCTCCTGAGTCTGATGGATGTGCACCTTCCTTGACTTCTACATTGCGAACAGGTGCTTCCAACACAAAACATCCGGAAATAGACTACTCCCATATCCTACGCTAAAATGGAAATATCCTACCCACCTACACGAGCGGGATCCCTCTATCCCTTCCCTACCCTTATTTAATAATACTGAATGCTAACTTATCTCATTTACTAGCTATTCTATCTTGAGCAAGAAGACGGTACATAAATTGATACAAGAAGATAGTCCGAACCACCCAGTTAACAAAAGCGGAAGAATCTTCCTTACATGCGGATATTTGATCCATTATACTACGGGTCTGAGAACCAAAAGGTCAAGGATAGACGAAGAGAAGTGCTTTAAAACCGTTGTAACATGGATGAATCCCTATATGGAGTACAACAAGTGGCTTTATTTCAGTTGAGATTTCACGCTGGTCAAGAAAGCTTTCTTTCAGAACCTTCCGCGATACGCATTTGGTAGTAGCCCAACCGTAGATCCTACTTCGAGAAGTATCTCGCGCTGGGCGAAGAAGTCCGCAATCAAAGTGGACACTTGTTCTTGATGGTTAGGTTACCTTGTTGAGCGCCCGATAATCAATGCACAAACAAGGCGCTGCTTCTTCTGGAATAAATAAAACAGGGGCCCCCGCCCTCCCCCCTAGGAAAACCCGCCCTTTCCCTTATTTACCCCTTTCTTTTCTGGTTTATTTGGATGGCAAGAAAGAATCTTGTCTTCAATAGAACACCAAACTATCGGCCATTTTTGCCTCAGCTTGCAAACTCCTTTGATTGGGCAAGTCAAGTTGTTTGTTCAAGCTTCGGCTAAGGAATAAAAACCTTAATATAACCGACACTGGTATAGGCACGTTTTTGTGGCCTTCTCACCTGGTGGAATCATACCACTACTGTTTCCTATCTGGTTAGGTTTTCCAGATGGGTTAGTAGTTAATTGCTATCACCTTGGTATGGTGCGGTATTTTCTTTTGGAGTCGTGTCGTCCAGATGACAAGTATTTGTTGTCTGTGCGGGATGATTTGGAGCGTAAGCTCACTGAAGAAGGGGACTTCCACTTGAAGAGAGTTCTAAGGAGTTGTAAACCCTCAAGATCCCAATTTCGCAATCATCGTATAGTGATAACATAAAGTTCGAGAGCCTCTGCAACTCCCGTAGCCGGTCGATCATCTTGCTTTCCCTCTGAAAGCCTAAAATAGCTCTCGGAATTAAGCACCTTTCCAATGCCTAATGCCGCTCTAGCTGATGCGATAGTTGCACAGCTCCTTAATGCACTACCCTGACTTGGCACTTGACTTAACTTGCCTTCGAGACAGAGTGATGGTGCCTCCCCCTCATGAACAGCCAGCCCGCCCCTATGCGGCAGCCCTTACCTGCCTTGAACTACAGGAGCGGTCTTGCATACACACACACATATGAAAATAAGGCCCTTTTTCGATAGTTCTTCTAGGCCTTAGTCAAAGAATTGACTAAATACTAGAGTACTGCTAACAGGGAATGCTACCTTGACTCTGCTACTTCGCCCACCAAGCAAGTTAACCATAACTCCAAGTCTTGTCTTGAAAACAACCTCTCTGTGCCGTTAGTGCAACATTTCTCTAGTGTACTTTTTGGGTAGTGGTAACGGGCTCCAGAGCATACCGGTATTCAGTTTCTCTTATCACCGTAGTCATTTCTGAACCAGTGATTGTTCAACCTGAACAAATAGATAAGACTAGGAAATGCCCCCGGAGGGAACACCCAGATAGACTTGCTATCCCCCTGCTAGGGAACCCGTGCTGGAGCAATGTAACTGGATTAGAAAAAGGATATATTTCCACTTAGCTTAGCTATTGCTTGAAAGAGTCATTTCGATCCTTTCTTCTTTTTAGTAGGTGAAGCTGAGTGAACTCATACCCTTAGGGGGGAATCACTGAACACAGACTTAATCGGTTCTTTTATCCGTTTTAACTACCCTCAGACCGGACCTGTAGCTCTGGTGTTAGAACTTGGGTTTAAGGACGATAGAAGGCCTTAGCTGTTGGTTGAAAGAGTAAGCCTTCTTTTTTTTTTCAGAGTCAAGTAGACTACTTTTTCAGTTAGGAGCTAGAAGCTTAAAAGCTGCTAGGGGCTAGGAGTTAGAGAGGAGGAGGGGGAAGAAGTCACTCGTATGAGTTGTTGTTACGGTTACGGTATGTAGTGCTCAACCGATAGGAACGAGTTACATACTTGGAACGAGAGGTTAGGAGGTACGCAGTAGCTCCACCGATAGAGGGAGGGATGTTTTGGACTCTACCGATAGTCGCTGGTCCTTTAGGGAACGAGCTACATAAAAGGAGCGAGAGAGTGACAGCGGGTGGGAGTGAAAGAGGCTGGAAAGTACGAATCAGGTTCTATGCCGACTGAAAGGAATATTTCTTACTTACAAGCTAAATACTTTTAGTGAGAAGGAGATAGGTACGTAGTCTTGCGCACTAGGAGTTTGAAGATGCCCAGAGTACAGCGCAACTTAGACCTTAATGGACGAGAGGCTCTTTCTTATTCTCGAATCCCCTGCTCTTAGAAACTCGTACAAAGAAGAAAAGAAGTACCATGCCACGGCACTTGCCTTCCCTTACTCTTACTAGCTCTTACTAGTACTAATGTGCAATCATTCCCTCCCTCACATGCATTTGCAACAGATTCTAACTAAGACCGGTAATCTCCGGCCATTCTCGGCATCTTCACTAGTTGCCCCTCTTCTATCATGTTGCATAGAATAAATAGGAGCTCCTCTTTATTCGTGGAGCCTCCATGAATAGCTTGGGCCAGCTCTTTCCACGTGTAGCCATGTGCAAGTGGCTGGCCCGAACTTCCCATAGTCAAAAATAAGACCTTCTCGATGTCTTCTTGGAGAGAAGAGACATCGAGTAAGGCAAGAGCTTCCCCCCTGGGTAACCCCTCCATAGATATACTATGGAGACAAGTTCCAGCCAAAAGAAATAAAAAGGCCCCCCACAAATAGCAAAAATGGATATAAAACAAAATCTCTATGATAGAGAATTCCATCATTTTTTTAAAGATCGAGTCAAGGGAGAATTCCACTTATAGTTTTTGGCTCGCAATAAAGCTGATCGAGCAACTAGTAGTCCTATCTATCCACCTCTCCAGACACAATATCTTGAGTACCTATGATGGTGACCACATCCGCTAGCATGTGATGTTTGGACATAAAATCGAGTCCTTGTAAATGGGCAAAGCCAGGTGCTCTTATTTTACAACGGTAAGGACGATTGCTTCCATTACTGACCAGAAAGACACCAAATTCTCCTTTAGGTGCTTCAACTGCGGTATAGGTAGAAGAAGCTGGTACGGAAAAACCTTCTGTATAAAGTTCGAAATGATGAATTAAGGATTCCATGGATAGTTTCATTCGACATCGTGATGGAGGACATAGTTTACGATCATCGGCTTTGATCATGCCACTAGGCATTTTATTAAGACATTGCACAATGATCCGAACACTTTGTCGCATCTCTTCAATACGAATACAGTAACGATCATAGCAATCTCCTCTGGTACCTACTGGTACGTCAAAATCCAACTGGTCATAAACATCGTAAGGTGCTGCTCTTCGCAAATCCCAGCATACCCCTGAACCTCTTAACATTACACCACTGAATCCCCAATCCTTTGCTTGCTGTGCAGTGACAGTACCAATATCCACTAATCGTTGTTTCCAGATACGGTTGCCGGTTAACATCTCTTCTAATTCGTCGATACGAGAAGCAAATTGTTGTGTAAAAGAATCAATATCTCGACATAAGCCAAGAGGCAGATCTTGTGCCACTCCACCTGGTCGTATGAAACTGGCATGCATCCTGGCTCCTGAGACTCTTTCATAGAATTCCAACAATTTCTCCCGCTCCTCAAAAGCCCACAGAAACGGAGTTAATGCTCCCACATCCATAGCATGAGTAGTTAAAGCAAGTGAATGATTTGAAATTCGAGTTATTTCACGGAATAACACTCGTATATATTGAGCTCGTAATGGTACCTCGCAATTCAAAAGTCTCTCTACGGCTGAAGAATGAGCGTGTTCTTGGGCCATCATAGAAACATAGATAGGGTCGACGACGGAACGAACAACGAAACTTTACGACAGCTTTTTCGTACACGTTCACTTGCATCACATACACAAGTGCTCTCTGAACCGTGCAATAAGGTTACCCATAACACGGCTCTCCCACTTGAGTTACCTTAGCCCCAGGCCATGCTATTCAATGATATTGGAAAAATGGCAGCGTAACGTATTGAAAGGTATGGAAAGCGTTTCCATAGGAGCCCAACTTCCCTCTTTGCTTTGCGACCTCATCACTTCAATTCAAGCGCAAACAAATTTCTTTCTTAGTGGAGGTGAAGGCCATAAGAGAAGATTGCCCTCCCGGTAAGGTAGTTTACTGTCTGACTTGTTAGAGTAAGGAAGACAATAAAAGGGTGCTGTCATCTATCTCGACCAGTTTCCCGAGGCGTTGGAAATCCAGACCGGCTCAGAGAATCACAGGTCCTTTGGACCTTTCGTTTCGCCAACAAAGAAGTCATCCTTGATGATATCCCATTCCTTCCCTGCCGAGCCGCCTCTCTTCGCCATTCGAAGTACTACCTCTGCCTTCCCTTTCTATAAGATACCCAGGCGCCCTCACTGCTCAAGTAAGTGCGCGACTCCGTATGAGGACCTCCTTCCCTTCTGCCCACTCTCCGTTCACGCGGTTCTCAAAGCAGAGGAGGAAGGGTGGGCAGCAGGTACCACGAGCCCTCTGTCCCACACATCTATCCAGAAGCAAGTGTAGTTCACCGGTTCCACCGAATGCTCCTATCTCTCGGCAAAGATATCGTGTGAGTGTGCAGTTATGCTTCGGATGCTTCGCCATAGAATAGATCGACCCAGTTCCCGTTCTTTTCCGGTGCACTCGCTTTATATCTCCGACACACAAGGAAGGACGCGGTGGGAAGGAAGCAGCCCTAGCCTCTGTCCGGCCGATCATTCCGCTGGCATCTTGCATTCACGCCTTCCGTTTGACTGCCACTCGGGGATGTAGTTGTAGATACGTTAGTCTTAGTGGGTCGTTGGCTCCACCTGTTATCTCCTTCTACGACATGCTGTTGTCGTCGCCATATTCCATATGTCACTTAGTCATCTCTGCCTCGCTGCGGGGCAGCACCTCCGAAAGAAACGGAGGACTTCATTCAGTGACTCCGCGATCGCCCTCTGAACGATCAGAATAAGGTAAAGCTTGAAGATAAGTTTTGTACTCTATTAATTTCTCAGTCCCTCTAGTCGGGTGGGCGCCGGCCGGTCTTTCGACCAGATATCCCCCTAAAAACCGTACGTGCGGGTCTCCCCGCATGCGGCTCACGCCATTCGAGGTGGCCCAGCCATTCGCAAATCCTGTAGTGAAATTGAGACTGCTCGACCTCGGGCGTGTAGGCAGCGCTGTCTGTCGTACCGTTGACTCTATCTATTCATTGAATTGACTTTTTTACATTTGGCTCGCTCCCCAAGAAT